AATGTCGAGGGAATTGCACGTATAGAGATTCAAAAAAGAATCGATTTGATTCAGGTCATAATCTATATGGGATTCCCCAAGTTATTAATAGAAGACAGGACTCGAAGAATCGAAGAATTACAGATGAATGTACAAAAAGAACTCAATTGTGTAAACCGAAAACTCAACATTGCTATTAGAAGAATTTCAAATCCTTATGGGCACCCCAATATTCTTGCAGAATTTATAGCCGGACAATTAAAGAATAGAGTTTCATTTCGCAAAGCAATGAAAAAAGCTATTGAATTAACTGAACAGGCAGGTACAAAAGGAATTCAAGTACAAATTGCAGGGCGTATCGACGGAAAAGAAATTGCACGTGTTGAATGGATCAGAGAAGGTAGGGTTCCTCTACAAACCATTCGAGCTAAAATTGATTATTGTGCCTACGCAGTTCGAACTATCTATGGGGTATTAGGCATCAAAATTTGGATATTTGTAGACGAGGAATAATAAGAACTTACTTTATTTGTATTTAGTTCTATCTGGTGATAAAACAAAAAAAGGCAAACTCTTTCATTCCTTTTCTGTTAAATAAAAAAAAAAAAATGAACAATTCTATAAGGTTGAATAAAAATTCGATTAATCGTTTGATATAATTGCTATGCTTAGTGTGTGACTCGTTGGTTTTTTTAGGATTATAGGATTCAACAAAATCGACCGGCCCGTAGTACGAACTGATAACTATAGAACTAATAATCAACTCATCGCTTCGCATTATCTGGATATAAGGAACCAGTCAAGATATGATATATGAGTCATATCATTGTAGCAACTGAAATCTTTTTTGCATAAACACAAAAGAAAAACCAATCTGATTATGAGTTGTAAAGCAATAAAAGTATACAGATAAATGGAAGGGTGAGAGAAAGATAGGAAAAGAAATATCAATGATATATAATTCCAATATGTAAGGTCTATGAGTCATCTCATATAAAGGGAATGTAATAAAGCATCAATACTGATTGATCCATAATTAGACAAATCGGTGCATAGAAGAAAAAATCAAGAGCCCTGAGCCAATAAAGACTGAGAAGGTTGACTCAAGAAAAAATTTCATTCATTAATAAATTTCATTAAGGGCTCCGTTGTAGAATTCAGACCTAACCATTAATCGAGAAGTGGTGGGGACGACAGAACCTGTGAATGCATAAGATTCTATTGAAAACGAATCCTAATGATTCATTGGGTAGGATGGCGGAACGAACCAGAAACCTATTCATTTATTCTGAGAGGTCATGTCATAGACTAATCTTACAATTGAATGTTGAAAGAGTAAATATTCGCCCGCGAATTTTTTTTTATTTCTAAATTTTAGTCGATTCGATATGATAATACAAAGGAAAAAGAAAATAAAGATTCATTATAACGTTATATAAAAACGACATTATCTATAAATAGAAGACGTGTTTAATTATATATTAAAACACAAAAAATTTTAAATTTATAATAGATATAGATTAGATAAAATTTAAAAGAATACCACGATTCCGTATATTATTCACCGTGTATATTATTTTTTAATTGTTTAATTCGCGAGGAGCTGGATGAGAAGAAACTCTCATGTCCAGTTCTGTAGTAGAGATGGATGGAATTGATAAACAACCATCAACTATAACCCCAAAAGAACCAGATTCCGTAAACAACATAGAGGAAGAATGAAAGGAATATCTTATCGAGGCAATCGTATTTGCTTCGGTAGATATGCTCTTCAAGCGCTTGAACCCGCTTGGATCACATCTAGACAAATAGAAGCAGGGCGGCGAGCAATGACACGAAACGCACGCCGCGGTGGAAAAATATGGGTACGCATATTTCCAGACAAACCCGTTACAGTAAGACCTACAGAAACACGTATGGGTTCGGGTAAAGGATCTCCCGAATATTGGGTAGCTGTTGTTAAACCCGGTAGAATACTTTATGAAATGAGCGGAGTAGCAGAAAATATAGCCAGAAGGGCAATTTCAATAGCGGCATCCAAAATGCCTATACGAACTCAATTCATTCTTTCGGGATAGGGATGTAGAAACAAAGGAAAGGGGTCTTTTGTATGAAAAAAAAAAAAAATTGCAGGTTTTTTGTTTTGAACAAATAATATTTCTTTTTTTTTATTTAGACCCTTGCATTGAAAACAAAAAAAATCGATAAAAAAACGATATGATTCAACCTCAAACCCATTTGAATGTAGCGGATAACAGCGGAGCCCGAGAATTGATGTGTATTCGAATCATAGGAGCTAGTAATCGACGATATGCTCATATTGGTGACGTTATTGTTGCTGTAATCAAGGAAGCCGTACCAAATACACCTCTAGAAAGATCAGAAGTAATCCGAGCTGTAATTGTACGTACTTGTAAAGAACTCAAACGCGACAACGGTATGATAATACGATATGATGACAATGCTGCAGTTGTTATTGATCAAGAAGGAAATCCTAAAGGAACCCGAATTTTTGGCGCGATCGCCCGGGAATTAAGACAGTTAAATTTCACTAAAATAGTTTCATTAGCACCCGAAGTATTATAAGGGAAGGCCGTAATATAGTTATAGTATTTGGTATTTGAATGAAACCGATTAATTAGTAGATTTTTTATATATCACGTATATACCTTTAATAATTCAGAAATAAAGATAAATAAAAAAAGAAAAAGAGCATGTTGATTATATCAAAATTTGGGGGCAACAAAAATCTTAGTTTATCATGAGTAAAGACACTATTGCTGACATAATAACCGCTATACGAAATGCTGACATGAATAAAAAAAGAACAGTTCGAATACCATCTACTAACATAACTGAAAATATTGTTAAAATCCTTTTACAAGAAGGTTTTATTGAAAACGTGAGAAAACATCAGGAAAGCAATAAATATTTTTTGGTTTTAACACTACGACATAGAAGAAATAGAAAAGGATCGTATAGAACTGTTTTAAATTTAAAACGGATCAGTCGACCCGGTTTACGAATATATTCTAACTATCAAAAAATTCCTAGAATTTTAGGCGGAATGGGGATTGTAATTCTTTCTACTTCTCGAGGTATAATGACAGACCGAAGGGCTCGAATAGAAGGAATCGGCGGAGAAATTTTGTGTTATATATGGTAATCTTTCTGATAGACGAATTATACGCAGAACTTTCATATTTGTGAAAAAGAGAAAGGACAACTTTATAATATTACCCCTCTTACATTAGTTGATACTTCAAAGCGGTTTTACCTGGAATGAAACAAAAAAAAGATTCATGAGGGTTTAATTACTGAACAACTTACCAATGGTATGTATCTTCCGGGTTCGTTTAGATTTGAGATAATGAAAATATGATTCTGGCTTTTGTTTCGGAAAGGATTCGACGTTGGTTTATACGTATACTACCAAGAAATAGAATAAAAATTGAGGTAAGTCCTTATTTAAACCAAAGGACGTATAGTTTATAGACTCCAAAGCAAAGACTCGAATGATTCGGTGGTTTTTTCAATTTCAACATTCTTTCGTGGGGATACAATTCGAAGTTAAAAATTTCAAGAAACTTATTTTCTTCCAATAAATAGTAAGAAAAGGAATGACAAATATGAAAATAAGGGCCTCTGTTCGTAAAATTTGTGAAAAATGTCGATTGATCCGTAGGCGGGGACGAATTATAGTAATTTGTTCCAACCCGAGACATAAACAAAGACAAGGCTAATCTTTCTAAAGCAAAAAAGACTCTAGAAATCAAAAGTAACCGATGTACAGATGTACAAATAAATAAGTAAAAAAAAATAAGGATACGTTTTGACATGAAATGGATATATCCATATATCTCTGACTTATATTTATGAGATGATAAAATATGGCAAAACCTATACCAAAAATTGGTTCACGTAGAAATAGACGTATTGGTTCACGTAAGAATGCGCGTAGAGTACCAAAGGGAGTTATTCATGTTCAAGCAAGTTTCAATAATACGATTGTGACTGTTACAGATGTGCGGGGTCGAGTAATTTCTTGGTCCTCCGCCGGGGCTTGTGGATTCAAGGGTACAAGAAGAGGTACACCATTTGCCGCTCAAACCGCAGCAGGAAATGCTATTAGGACAGTAGTGGATCAAGGTATGCAACGAGCAGAAGTCATGATAAAAGGCCCGGGTCTCGGAAGAGATGCGGCATTAAGAGCTATTCGTAGAAGTGGTATACTATTAAGTTTCATACGCGATGTAACCCCTATGCCACATAATGGCTGTAGGCCCCCTAAAAAAAGGCGTGTGTAAAAATAAACATTGAAGAGATTTCAAGAGAAATAAATAATTCAATGATTTGATCAAATAATATACTATGGTTCGAGAGAAAGTAACAGTATCTACTCGGACACTACAGTGGAAGTGTGTTGAATCAAGAGCAGACAGTAAGCGTCTTTATTATGGACGCTTTATTCTGGCCCCGCTTATGAAAGGTCAAGCGGATACAATAGGAATTGCGATGCGAAGAGCTTTGCTCGGAGAAATAGAAGGAACATGTATCACACGCGCAAAATCTGAGAAAATACCACATGAATATTCTACCATAATAGGTATTCAAGAATCCGTACATGAAATTTTAATGAATTTGAAAGAAATTGTATTGAGAAGTAATCTATATGGAACTCGTAACGCGTCTATTTGTATCAAGGGTCCTGGATATGTAACTGCTCAAGACATTATCTTACCACCTTCTGTGGAAATCGTTGATAATACACAGCATATAGCTAACCTAACGGAACCAATTAATTTGTGTATTGAATTACAAATTGAGAGGAATCGCGGATATCGTATAAAAACGCCAAATAACTTTCAAGACGGAAGTTATCCTATAGATGCTGTATTCATGCCTGTTCGAAATGCGAATCATAGCATTCATTCTTATGTGAATGGGAATGAAAAACAGGAGATACTTTTTCTCGAAATATGGACAAATGGAAGTTTAACTCCTAAAGAAGCACTTCATGA